TTTACTTGTAAGTTTTACTGGGTATGCCTTATATACTGCTTTTGGGCAACCCTCTCAACAACTAAGAGATCCATTCGAGGAACACGGGGACTAGTTGAAGTAATGAGCCCCCCAAGATTGGGAGGCTCATTACTTCAATTAAGATAATGAAAAATCATTTCACCTTTTTAGTTGGAACTTTAGGCGGTTCTCGAAAAAAGATAGCGAAAAAAATTATTCCTAGAGTCGATACTAAGAGGAATGTATAAACTAATGCTTCCATAGATTCAATCGTGGTTTACAATTATAGCTTCCATATCTGTTTATTTAGAGCGTTCCCGGATAAAAAAAGAGCAAGAGTCAAGACAAAGAAAAGGCGGCGATTCAAATCAAGATGTCCCCAGTACCCTATGTCAAATTACAAAAAGAAAATAGAGACGAAAAATCAGAGATTAATGTTGTATCAAACTACTTGTCTTCTTGTAGTTGGATCTCCAAGTTTTTGGAATGCTCCAAATTCCACCTGAGCGTCTAAATCTGGATCAATACCAGCAAAAACATCTCTAAACAAGGTTCGAGAGCCATGCCAAATGTGTCCGAAGAAGAAGAGCAGGGCAAACGAAGCATGTCCAAAAGTAAACCAACCCCTTGGACTACTACGAAAAACACCATCGGATTTCAAAGTAGCACGATCTAATTCAAAAATTTCACCCAATTGTGCGCGTCTAGCATATTTTTTCACAGTAGCAGGATCACTATAACTGACTCCATTTAGTTCACCACCATAGAACTCAACAGTTACACCTACTTGTTCAACACTATACTTCGATTCTGCCCTTCGAAAAGGAACATCGGCTCTAACAATTCCGTCTCCGTCTACCAAAACAACCGGAAATGTTTCAAAAAAAGTAGGCATACGACGTACAAAAAGCTCACGCCCTTCTTTATCTCTAAATAGAGGATGTCCTAACCACCCAATAGCTATTCCATCCCCGTTATCCATTGAACCTGCTCTGAACAATCCACCCTTTGCCGGATTATTTCCGATGTAATCATAAAAAGCTAATTTTTCAGGAATTTTAGACCAAGCTTCGGATAAGCTTTGATTTTCAGCCAGCCCAGTACCAACTCTTCGATATATTTCTTGCTGGAAGTATCCTTGATCCCATTGATAACGAGTGGGACCAAATAATTCAATGGGGGTAGTTGCTGAACCATACCACATAGTTCCAGCAACAACAAAAGCTGCAAAAAAGACAGCAGCGATACTACTGGAAAGCACGGTTTCAATATTTCCCATACGTAATCCTTTGTATAGACGTTGGGGCGGGCGGACACTAAGATGGAATAGGCCCGCCAATATGCCCAATGTCCCTGCTGCAATATGATGAGAGGCTATTCCTCCCGGAACAAAAGGATCAAAACCTTCCACACCCCACGCTGGATTTACAGATTGTACTTTTCCGGTTAGCCCATAAGGATCAGACACCCATATTCCAGGACCATACAATCCTGTTACATGAAAAGCACCAAACCCAAAACAAGCCACTCCTGAGAGAAATAAATGAATTCCAAAGATCTTGGGCAAATCTAAAGAAGGTTTTCCTGTACGTTCATCACAAAAGATTTCTAGATCCCAATACACCCAATGCCAGATAGCTGCCAAGAAGCACAAGCCAGAAAACACAATATGCGCCCCAGCCACACCTTCATAACTCCAAATACCCGGATTCGTTATAGTTCCTCCTGTAATACTCCAACCACCCCATGAATTGGTTATTCCTAAACGAGTCATGAAGGGTATAACGAACATACCTTGTCTCCACATTGGATCGAGAACGGGGTCAGAAGGATCAAAAACTGCTAATTCATATAGAGCCATCGAGCCGGCCCAACCAGCAACCAAAGCTGTATGCATTATATGGACAGCCAGCAAACGACCGGGATCATTCAATACGACGGTATGAACACGATACCAAGGCAAACCCATGGAATACCCCCTTATCAACGAAAGATAGACACTATGTAACTTTATTGCACTGGAAAAAACTATGTTATGGACCTCCCTTTTTCAGTGGATTATCTCGGAGAAAGGATTCCATTTTTTTTTTAGTATTTTAGTCAGAATGTCACAATTCTGTTTGTAGGAACAAAGAGAAGCAGATCTATTCTATACCAGATAAGTACCAATACGCAATGGGAGGTTGACTCCATTTTAGATGAGCGAATGCATACGGATTTGTTCATCATTCAAAGAGCCTATTCGTAAGAATTTTACTTTATTCATTTTGTCTTCTTTTTTTTTTATGTTATGAACTTATCGAATCTGCGCAAATAACAAATAAAATAAAACAAAAAAATAAAGAAAATAGAAAAAATAATAAAATAAAAGCCAATATCCAATATAATATTATTAAGACAATAAATTCATTTAAGACAATAAATTCATTGTTACGCTTTCACATCAAAGTGAAATAGAGTACTTCATTTTTTTTTTATTTCATTTAATGCCTATTGGTGTTCCAAAAGTCCCTTTTCGAAATCCCGGAGAGGATAGTTCAAATTGGATTGACGTATAGTGCGACTTGTCAGAGACATTGGGTCATTATGGGATTTCCCCGTTCTCTACCCCGATCGAGATATCCTCTGTTTCACCAAAGAAGGATTGATTAAATCATCCAAAAATTAGAGCGTGAAGTGGCAGTGCAATTAGATCTATGCTTTGGAGGTATTCAGATTAATATTATCAATTAGAATAATTTATGGTTAGCTTGTTTGGACCAATAAAATGAAGTATCCAGGCTCCGCTTAGAAAAACCCAATTAGTACTATATCCATGATTACTATTTGTATCATATTCTATTTATAAATTTTATAAATTAGAAATAGGAGTAATTTAAAACTACTAATCATAATCAATCGAATAATTTGATAAATACGTCAAATATTTTGTGGAAGGCGTGAAATGAATTGAAAAAAAAAAAGGAAGTTGTAGCAAAAAGACACGGTATTGGGGGCATTTGCCCTATATGTGCAAATCCAAATCGGGCAGATCTTTACTCGGAGTAGAGCACAAACCTAAAAGAATTAAAGAAGCCCACTCAGGAACAAGAGAATGTTATCGTGATTTGAATTGGATCCCGATGAAAGAATACATCAATGAGAAGTTAGTTTGATAAGTTTAATGAATTTTTTTTTTATTTATAGGTAAACGGGTAAAAAAACCATCTTTCTTGAAAAATGGAGGAAAAACCCCTTCGTTATTCGTTAAATGGGATCTACATATTGATTCTTTTTTTTCGCGATTTTTGATGAACCGTATGCATCAAAAGGTGCATGTACGGTTCCTAAGGGATAGAATTTGATCCTAATCAACCGACTTTATCGAGAAAGATTACTTTTTTTAGGTCAAGATATTGATAGTGAGATCTCGAATCAACTTATCGGTCTTATGGTATATCTCAGTACAGAAAGTGAGATCAAAGATTTGTATTTGTTTATCAACTCTCCTGGCGGATGGGTAATACCCGGAATAGCTATTTATGATACTATGCAATTTGTGCGACCAGATGTACAAACAGTATGCATGGGATTAGCCGCTTCAATGGGATCTTTTATCCTGGTCGGAGGAAAAATTACCAAACGTCTAGCATTCCCTCACGCTTGGCGCCAATGAGTTTTTATTTTATTTGAAAGAAAAAAGAAAACTATGCCTTCGCCATATGAAATATGAATATTAAGTAATAATAGCATGGCATTTCGAATTCAATATAAGAAATTTTTTTATTTCGTTTTAACATTAGATTATGTATTGAAAGAGTAGTATGAGATATTAGGGGTAGTTCCGATTTTATCGGGAGCCTATTTCAGTGTCGCAAACTTTTTTTTTTTTGTTTTCACACCAGAAGGTTCTTAATGCTATTTATATTATTATGAATTATGAAAGAGGACAAAAAAAAAAAGATTATATTCTTTTTTCTTTTTTTTTTATTTGAAAAAAAAAAAGAAACTTTGGGATTGCTAAATCACCGATGAAATAAAGCAACGGAGCCACCATAGTATTTTGTTTTTCTTAATTCCTCCCAAGGAAAGGGTGGTCATTGTATCATTTACCGACCTAGGCTTTGTAGACTCTCTATTTTTCTTCGGTAAAAGTGAATTCTCTTGTAGAGCCGTATGCAATGCGCAAGCAATGCCTGTACGGTTGTTCAATTCTATCTTTTTTTTTTTTATTCTTTATCTCTTCTCGTGACCTTCTTATGCGAGATAAAGTAACCCTTTATTATCTTATATCATCAGGGTAATGATCCATCAACCTTTTGCTGCTTTTTATGAAGCACAAATAGGAGAATTTGTCCTGGAAGCGGAAGAACTACTGAAACTGCGCGAAATCCTCACAAGGGTTTATGCACAAAGAACAGGCAAACCCTTATGGGTTGTATCTGAAGACATGGAAAGGGATGTTTTTATGTCAGCAGCAGAAGCCCAAGTTCATGGAATTGTTGATCTTGTAGCAGTTGCATAAAAAATAGCAGGAATTTCACACAAATCGCGATTTGAGATTTTAGTTTCTTACCGAGGTTTCATATTCTATTAATTTTAATTTTATTAATTTTAATAAAATTAAAATATTAAAATAGAATATGAATATAGAAAGAATTCATAATCATCCGGTTAGGATCGATCTAAACCAGCCCATTATGCATACGATTCAACATGCCAACTATTAAACAACTTATTAGAAACACAAGACAGCCAATCAGAAATGTCACCAAATCCCCCGCTCTCGGGGGATGCCCTCAGCGCCGAGGGACATGTACTAGGGTGTATGTGCGACTCGTTCAGATTTCAGATTGTGGGTTGGGACAAAAGAAAGAATTTTTCCACTATCCGTGATCAGTACCGATGAATAGGATAGAATGGAAGACTCCCCTTCACTATCTAAAATGAAAAAAAAAAAGATCTAGAATATGCTTCTATTGTGTATCAAATTTATGGTTTCTATTGGTGCAAATTCAATTACCTCAATTTTCAATTGAAAATGCGAAAGAATTCCCCATTGGTAGCAAATGATTATCTGTTAAGCAGGGCAAATCTTATTTAAATTAAAAAGCCGAAAATGGATGCCTCTACTCTTGCAAGAACGGACTAACAAGGTCAGCTAATCAGCTAATCCACATAATTAAATACCGTTACTGTAAAAACGGATCTCGTTGTGAAAGACCTACTACTGGGGAATTCATGGGTAGAGCCAAAAAGTGTAAACTGTACAAGTTAACAATAGCATTGATTCGATCAAGTAAGGGGCTCCGGTGTATAGAGAGGACCTCGCCGTTTAAGAAATAACCATAGAAACGATGGAACCCACTATTTATTTATCCATTTCTATTTACTACTTAATTACTACTTATTTTTATTTACTATATTTTTGTTATTTTTGTTTGATACCTAGTACCAATAAGATTTCTTATTTTAAGGCGAAATGCTTATAAAAAAAAAAGAAAAAATAGTGGTTGGGAAGGTTAGAGTAGCAAAAGCCGTTGGAATTATTATTTTATACATTGGAAGAATCCGTTTTGTTATTCTAGAAAAGGGAAAAAGAATAACTGAAAGAAAGGAAATCAATTAGTTATTTATCAAAGTTTCGTTTATTCAATGACCAGAATTAGACGAGGATATATAGCTCGGAGGCGTAGAACAAAAATTCGTTTATTCACATCAAGCTTTCGTGGGGCTCATTCAAGACTTACTCGAACTATTATTCAACAAAGAATAAAAGCTTTGTTTTCGGCCTATCGGGATAGAGATAGGCACAAAAGAAATTTTCGGTGTTTATGGGTCACTCGTATAAATGCAGCAATTCGCGAGAATGCAGTATCCTATAGTTATAGTACATTAATAAACAATCTGTACAAGAGACAGTTGCTTCTTAATCGTAAAATACTTGCACAACTAGCTATATTAAATAGGAATTGCCTTTATCTGATTTCCAATGACATGATAAAATAAGGAGATTGGAAGGAATCCTTCGGAATGTTTGACTTTGACATGGAATTACTTGGAAAATGAATTCCGGGAAGGTAGAATAGAAATAAGTATGATAAAATATGATCATAATATGATCAAGTAGTCAAACTGAACAAAAACATTCAATAAAAAAATATTTATTTTTTTATTTACTTTACCCAATTCGTTTTTTTTACGACACGACAATCAAATCTGTATTCCTGGATTTTTCTCGAACAAAACATCAACCGACGTTTGAGTTCGGATTGAAATTTTGATTCAATTAAAGAGTAAGCCTATTTTTTTCTGGTTCTAAGACCCGTAGTTCGAGCGACCAACTCGTTTTTTTCAAATTGTCTTTCATTATTAAGAAAGGGTAATGAAGATAAAATACGAGCTTGTTTTATAGCAATGGTAATTAATCGTTGTTGTTTTAAAGTCAATCTATTCACCCGTCTAGATAATATTTTTCCTTGTTCACTAATAAATCGACTAATTAAACTCATGTTTCTATAATCAATTCGATCCCCCGATCCAATCGGGGGCAGACGCCTACGAAGAGATCGCTTGGGCTTAAGAAAAAGTCGCTTGGATTTATCCATGGCTTGTTTATTTTATTCCTTTTTTCGAGAATCCTATTTCCTTTGATCGGATCAAAAATGCTAATGATTTCGAATAAAGAAATAGGATTTTGCTTATTTCTATTTAAATATATATATTAACATATGATATGCTAATATATGATATGTCAATATGTCATTTTTCATCTTCCTTGTAAAAGTCACACGCAGTTGATCGATTCCATCTATTTCTTTATCTCCCCGTGAATTGTATGTTTGTAACAATAGGGACAGAATTTTCTCAACTCCAATCGACTAGGCCTATTGTGTCGATTCTTTTGAGTAATATATCTAGAAATGCCTATTGATTTCTTATTAACACTCTTTCGAACACAACTGGTACATTCTAAAATAACCCTTATTCGGACGTCTTTACCATTGGCCATGAACCTCCTTTTGGTTTTTATTCACTCAACTCTTCTATTTTCCTATCCGAAACGAAGAAGAAAAGAAGGAAAAAATACAAGTTACTAACTCGAAATCAAATTATGAAAGATTTTGTTGCCGCCAATATAGTAATAGTAAAAATAAGTAATACAATGATTAAAAATTATATTTACATTAGAAGTATATTTAGATTAGAAGTTTAGATTAGAATAGAAGTACAGTCTTTCTATTTTATTTCAACTTCTTGTATGATATTGTTGCCCTAACCGCATTTCCACTTCTGTTCTCTTAATTTAATTAAAGATTTAATTAAAGTAAATTTACTTGAAGTTTGAACCCAGTTCCGTGTTTGGCTGAGGTTGAATCCACTTTTATTCTTTCTCTTTTCTAACTTATTCGAATTAGAAAAAAGGGGGTAGTAGTCAGAGATATTAAATTGTGTCTCTAAGTTTCTTCACCCCCCCGTGTTAATAACTAGAATGAAAAAAAAGGGAATGTCAAAGCATCCGGGAAAAAACGATTGATCTCTATCAATAGACCCGCTAAAGACCCGAACCATAGAGTACTTATTACTGGCGCTACGGATAGATATGTTTTTAGATCTCGCATAAAAAATCCTCCTTCTGTATTCTTTATTGTAATACATAACGGCAATACATATATGATCAGATGTATATATGTAGTTAAATTAAAGGACACTCGCATTTGTTTTGTACGCGGAATTCTTAATTCAAATTGAGAAATGTACAATAATTTGATAGATAAGATTTTCCTCTTCTTTTCTTAAAAGAACAAAATACGTCTCTTTCCGTCTGGGCATTCACGAAATTTACGGCGGGTTTCCTATTTTTTTTTTTCATATGTATATAAGTTTATTATTATATGTATTATATGTTATATGATATGAGACAAAAAAAAAGAAGAAATGGCAAGATAAGTTATGTATCTCAATGGAGAAAATGAAATGAAATAAGTATGTGGAAAACAAGACAGGGATTCTCTACAATGACATTGTAGACCAATTGAAAGGGATGTAGCGCAGCTTGGTAGCGCGTTTGTTTTGGGTACAAAATGTCACGGGTTCAAATCCTGTCATCCCTACTTATTACTTCGCCTCTGAGCAATACAATAACAAGGGATCAATTGAGATCAATTAAAATTAGGCATACCTAATCATAAATGAATATGATATTCTTTAATATCATATTATTATTTATTATATTTATATATAATATAGTTTATATATGAGATAGTATAGGCATTCAAGATGTAGTGGAGTCAAAAAAAAAGAATCTTTTTACTTACAGCTTTCTTTTTTGTAATAAAAAAGCGCTCTTAGTTCAGTTCGGTAGAACATGGGTCTCCAAAACCCAATGTCGTAGGTTCAAATCCTACAGAGCGTGATTCCATTCTTGTTTTGTTAAGTCAAAAATTTTAGGGAAAAGCTTGAACATCAATCTTAATTTGACCTCCTGTGGATTAAAAAAAGGAGGAGGTCAAAAAAAAGGGTATTAATTAATCAAAGATCCAACTGGTCACCACGTCTGTATTGTAAATAAGCAGTTACGAATAATCCAGCCAAAGTAATAGGAATTAGACCTAAGACGATTCCAAATAGAAAAACTTCAATCATTTCAATTTGTTTGAAAAGAGGAAAAAGGAGGTAATATCTATCCTTAAATATTAATGCATATTGCCCATAAATCTCAATAACCAAGAATTGGAAATTGACACGGTAAGGAACTAGAAAATGGAATACTGCAAAAAAAAAAATTTTTTTTTTTTTTTTTATGAATTGTTCATTCAATTAATTTCAAATAAGTCGTATCTTGCTCAGACTAATAAATAGAACTAAAGTTATAGTTAAAGCTACTAACAGAAAACCAAAATAACTAGTTAGAGTGGGCATGAAGGAGCTAAATAAACTATTTTTTTTTTATCCATATATTTGTAAAATACTTTCCTAAATTCAATTTTTTAAAGATACGAAGATAAGCAAAAATACCAATTGAAAGTTTTTTATTTATTAATCATTTATCAATCATTATCATTATAGATTATAGACAACACTCGAAAAAAAAAGAGCGATATAAGTAGAAAAAGAAATCAACTCATCATCTAAAAATCTACCTATCCTATCTCCGAATCAAAAGATTCATTGGACAACTCTTGAGAAATAAAAGAACAAACTAAATTGAAATATTAAAGAAATATTAAAATAATAATATATTAGAAAAACTGTGTTGTATAACTTCATTCAAAGAAACTGTCTTTGAATCAAATCACTATGGAAATCGCTACGGAATAAAATTAGAAAATCATTTCTATGTTGATCACTTCTTTTAGTTTATTTATTTATTTGTTATTTATTTGTATCGAATCCATTTTTTTTTTTTAGATTTTAGAACGAAAAGTAACCCTCTATTTTTCTTTATAATATCTTTTACTTTTTTTTTTCTTTCCATATTTAAATAAAAAAAAAAACCTCTTTGTAGTTTAATTAAGTATCAAGAAAATCAAGAAAAACCTTTTGCATCGAATACAAGAACAAAAATACACACATTCAGAATATTGATTCTTACAATTATTTTTTCGCTGTTCTCTCGAATATTCTCTACTGCCAGTACTTGTTTCTGGACAACTAAGCAATTCCTTAAAATGAAAAAAGGATTTCAACAAAAAACTCTTATTCTACAAGTACGAAGGGGAGGGAGTTAGATTTCGCATCTAATTGAATTGTGAATTCGGGGAATAGGCTAATCTCTTTTATGAATTTTTATTATTAATTATTAGAAAACAACCCGTCAAATTCACATTTTTCTCTAATCTATGGTACACGGTTCTACAGTGACAAGAAAAAGAAAAGACTAAAGAAATTATATAGGACTTCGTTTCGAGACTGATTGGAGTTGCGTTGCTGCGTCAGAAGAAGGATAGCTATACTGATTTGGTATACTTTAAAGAAACCCTCGGTACGATATTGACGATCTCACAAAGATTGAATTTCA